CTAAGATTTAGATTCATCACCATAATAATAATAGTAAAATAAAATATATGGATTGGGTGGAAAAAAATATAATAGGAAAATATGGGACAAAAAATAAATCCACTTGGTTTCAGACTTGGTACAACCCAACGTCATCATTCCTTTTGGTTTGCACAACCAAAAAATTATTCCGTGGGTCTACAGGAAGATGAAAAAATACGGAATTGTATCAAGAACTATGTACAAAAAAATAAGAGAATATCCTCAGGTTTCGAAGGAATCGCACGTATAGGAATTAAAAAAAGAATCGATTTGATCCAGGTCATAATCCATATTGGATTTCCAAATTTATTAATAGAGGGCCAAACACGAGGAATCGAAGAATTACAAATGAATGTACAAAAAGAATTTCATTCTGTGAACCGGAGACTCAACATTGCTATCACAAGAGTAGAAAAACCTTATGGGCAACCTAATATTCTTGCGGAATATATAGCTTTACAATTAAAAAATAGAGTTTCGTTTCGAAAGGCAATGAAAAAAGCTATTGAATTAGCTGAACAAACGGATACAAAAGGAATTCAAGTACAAATTGCAGGACGGATCGACGGAAAAGAAATTGCACGTGTCGAATGGATCAGAGAGGGCAGGGTTCCCCTACAAACAATTTGCGCTAAAATTGATCATTGTTCCTATACAATTCGAACTATCTATGGAGTATTAGGTATCAAAATTTGGATATTTGTGGACGAGGAATAATAGACCTTTGTTTGTCTTGCCATTCTGTTCAGTCATAGAACAAAAAATCACAAACTGTTTCATTCTTTTTCCGTTAAATCAAACAAAAACGAGCAATTCTAATTCTATAAAGTTGAATAAAAATTCGATTGACAATTTGTTATAATTGCTATGCTTAGTGTGTGACTCGTTAATTTTTCTTTAGAGTTTAGAGTTGGGATTAAAAAAAAATAGACTGACCCCTACTTTAATAAAATAACTTAATAACTAATACTAATAAATAATAACTAATGAACTATTAATAAACTAATGAACTATTAATAGCAATAACTAAACTATTATAATATATAATAACTAATGATATAAACTATAAATAATAAAAAAAAAAACATCTATTATCTATTATATTATCTATATAATCTATTATCTATATAAAATAATAAAATAAATAAGCTATAGTATAACTATACCATATAATATATATAAATATAAACTTTTATTTTATATATATTTATATATATATTATATTATTATTTAATATATGAATATGAAATTATTAAAATATGAATATGAAATTATTAAAATATAAATATGAAATTATTAAAATATATTAAAATATATGTATATGAAATTATTAAATAAAAATATATTAAAATTAAAATATGAAATTATTAAATAAAAATAAATAAAATAAATAAAAATATATTAAATATTAAAATTAAATTATTAATATTAAATTAAAATTAAATTTAAATTAAAAAATATTAAAAAAAGAAAATAAACTAATAACCAACTTATTGCTTCGTATTGTCGATATCCCAAGAAACAGTCACTATATGAGATGGGTAGATCAATCATATAGTTGCAGCAACTGCAACTGAAATTTTTTCCATAAAAAATCTAATTATGGGCAAAAATAAAGGGATGTAGATAAATGGAAGGATGATAGAAAGAAAGAACAAAAATATCAATGATATATGATTCCAATATATATGTATGGTCTATGAATTACCTCATAAAAGGCAATGTGATAAAGCATCAATACTGAACGAATATAAAAAAAAATGAAATAATATCAATAATAAAGAGCCTCGTGTTAATAAAAACTAAGGAGATTAACTCGAGAAGGAATTTTGTTGGGAGCTCCATTGCAGAGTTCAGGCCTAACCATTAATGGAGAAGCTATGGGAACGACGGAACCTGTGACTGCATAAGATTCTACTGAAAACGAATCCGAATAATTCATTGGGTGGGATGGCGGAATGAACCGAGATAAAATTTATTTATTCCGAGAAGTCATGACCTAGGAATAAAACAGCAAAGAGTCAATATTCGCCCGCGAAACCTTTATGAGATTATATTACAACATTTTGGCATCATTTGATAAGGGTCAAAATAAGGATCATAAAATAAAAAAAGCATTATCTATAAATATGCATAAATTCTATAAATATGCATAAATAATAGAAATATAATAGCTGTATATCCTGTATTATCCCGTATATACATCTTCCTATATAAGAATAACAAATTCAATATCAATAAATGTCTTAGTGTATTATTTTATTAAATACATGTGTATCCGTAATATTATATTATTGTTATATTATTGAATCCTTTCATTCGCGAGGAGCTGGATGAGAGGAAACTCTCATGTCCGGTTCTGCAGTAGAGATGGAATTAAGAAACAACCATCAACTATAACCCCAAAAGAACCAGATTTCGTAAACAACATAGAGGAAGAATGAAGGGAATATCTTATCGAGGCAATCATATTTGTTTCGGCAGATACGCTCTTCAGGCACTCGAACCTGCTTGGATCACAGCTAGACAAATAGAAGCAGGGCGAAGAGCAATGACACGATATGCACGTCGTGGTGGAAAAATATGGGTATGTATATTTCCGGACAAACCTGTTACTGTAAGACCTGCGGAAACACGTATGGGTTCGGGGAAGGGATCCCCCGAATATTGGGTATCCGTTGTTAAACCAGGTCGAATACTTTATGAAATGGGCGGAGTATCAGAAATTGTAGCCAGAGCAGCTATTTCACTAGCTGCGTCCAAAATGCCTATACGAACTCAATTTATCAGGATAGGGATGTAGAACTAAACGGTGTATTGATATTGAGGATGAAAAAACAACCGAAAGTTTTTTTCTGGACAGAAAATATTTCTTTTTTTCCTTCATCCTTTGCATTAAAATAACGGATTCCAATAAAATGATATGATTCAACCTCAGACCCTTTTGAATGTAGCGGATAACAGCGGAGCTCGAGAATTGATGTGTATTCGAATCATAGGAGCTGGTAATCATCGATATGCTCATATTGGTGACGTTATTGTTGCTGTAATAAAAGAAGCAGTGCCCAATATGCCACTAGAAAGATCAGAAATAATTAGAGCTGTAATTGTACGTACTTGTAAAGAACTCAAACGTGAAAACGGTATGATAATACGATATGATGACAATGCTGCGGTTGTCATTGATCAAGAAGGAAATCCAAAAGGAACTCGAGTTTTTGGTGCGATCGCTCGGGAATTGAGACAGTTGAATTTTACTAAAATAGTTTCATTGGCTCCCGAGGTATTATAAATACTACTAGATGAGACTATGATATATCAGAACATCTAAAATTGATAAAATTTAGTAGATTAGTAGATTGTGTCTCACGCATATATATATATATTATATTTTTTTAATATTTAATAATTATATACTTATACTTAAAATTATACTTAAAAATTTTATACTTTATAAATATAAAATAATAAATATAAAATAGAATATATTTTTAATTTAATATTTAAAAATGAATTTAATATTTAAAAATAAAATTCAAAGAAAAAAAATGAAAGAAAATAAAACAAAGAAAAAAGGAAACATGTTGATTATATCAAAATTAGGAGGCACCAATAATTATAATTCGTCATGGGTAGGGACACTATTTCCGATATAATAACTTCTATAAGAAATGCTGACATGGATAAAAAAGGAACCGTTCGAATAGCATCTACTAATATCACTGAAAATATTGTGAAAATACTTCTACGAGAAGGTTTTATTGAAAACGTTCGGAAACATCAGGAAGGTAACAAATATTTCTTAGTTTTAACTCTGCGATATAGAAAGACTAGGAAAGGAGTACATAGAACTATTTTAAAGCGTATTAGCCGACCCGGTTTGCGAATTTATTCCAACTATCAACAAATTCCTAAGATTTTAGGTGGAATAGGAATTGTAATTCTTTCTACTTCTCGAGGTATAATGACAGATCGAGAAGCTCGACGAGAAAAAATTGGAGGCGAACTTTTGTTATATATATGGTGATCCTCCCCCTCTGGTATCCTAATTTTCTCTCTAACTTCCTATTTGTGAAATAAAGAGGAAAAGTGAGTTATATAACTCTTCCTCCATTAGTTGATACTTCAAGGAGGTTACCTGGAATGAAAGAACAAAAATTGATTCATGAAGGTTTAATTACTGAATCACTTCCCAACGGTATGTTCCGGGTCCGCTTAGATAATGAAGATGTAATTCTAGGTTATGTTTCAGGGAGGATCCGGCGCAGTTTTATACGGATACTACCCGGGGATAGAGTAAAAATTGAAGTAAGTCGTTATGATTCAACCAGAGGACGTATAATTTATAGACTTCGCAACAAAGATTCGAGTGATTAGGTGATTTTTTAAACATTCCTTTCATGGCGATGCAATTCGAAGTTAAAAAAATTCAAGATACTTTTTTCTTCCAAGGAATAGATTCAAAATTAAGGTAAGGAATAAAAAATATGAAAATAAGGGCTTCTGTTCGTAAAATTTGTGAAAAATGTCGACTGATTCGTAGGCGCGGACGAATTATAGTGATTTGTTTCAATCCGAGACATAAACAGAGACAAGGATAACCTTTCTAAAAAAGAACTTTCTAAAGGAAGGACAAAAAGGGATTTCTTTTAACATGAAATGGATATTTCCGTATCTTTTCTTTCTGTATATTTCTGACTCATATTTATGAGATGATAAAATATGACAAAAGCTATGCCAAGAATTGGTTCACGTAGGAGTGGGCGTATTGGTTCACGTAAGAATGGACGTAGAATACCAAAAGGTATTATTCATGTTCAAGCAAGTTTCAACAATACCATTATAACTATTACAGATGTACGAGGTCGGGTGGTTTCTTGGGCCTCCGCTGGTACTTCCGGATTCAAAGGCACAAGAAGAGGGACACCCTATGCTGCTCAAGCAGCAGCCATAAAGGCTATTCGTACGGTAGTGGATCA